ATAACTAAAAAAAAAAAAAAGAAATTTTTTCATTTTTAATAAAGAAAAGTTCTCCTTTTTATTCGAAACGTCTAGTGATCTTCAACCAATTATGCGCTTCAATATAATTACCAGGAGTAAGTGCTATAGCCTGTTTCCAATACTCAGCGGCTTGGTCGAACCAAGCCTCCGCAATTTCAGAATCCCCCTGTTGAATGGCCTGTTCTCCCCGGTCGGAATAGGTGGGTTAATTCCTTCCCTTAGAACCGTACTTGAGAGTTTCCTAGCTCATACGGCTCGGCAGTCAACTCTTTTTTTATTCCATTTGAATCTACCATCTCTAATCGAACTGAATAAGATTTCTCGTAGATCTATCCCATTTTTCGGGTTGGTTAATCAAAAGAAGTTAATAAAATGAGTTTCAAACTTAAATCTTAAGTTTGGATTAAAAATCCGGTTTATTTTAGTTTTATCTTTTCTCCCACCTTCAGAAAAATAAAACATAGACATTTTGCCTATCATTAGAATTTTCTGAAAGGTAACTATCTCAGTTTCATATCATATAGAAATTTATATAGAATTTTTGAAAAAGACTTTCGAAAGGAAAGACTTACTATCTTTGGGATCTGATCCTACACCGCTGCTCAATATCTTAGTGGATCGACTCTATTACACAAGTGGATTCCTAACATTTGTCTCACATCATGACATAAGTAAGCAGTTTTTTTTGTATCGGCGCAAAACCTTACTAATTAATCTTTACGGTGCTTACTCTATCAATTAGATCCTTTACCCATAGAATAAAACAGCTAGGCATATCTATTTCTTCATATTTCAACTTCTATGAAGTTTCTTTCTTTTCTACAGCTGATAAAAATCGTTGTTTTAGACAATGCATATGTAGAACGCCCTTTTTCTAGTATTTACTAGTGAATTTGATCTTTATTTACTTTTTTTTTCTATAGTGGAGATAGTCGCACGTAATGACAGATCACGGCCATATTATTAAAAGCTTGTGGTAAGAATGGGTTTCGTTCGAGCGCTCGAAAATAATATTCCAAAGCTTTCGTGTGTTCTCCGTTACTTGTGTGGATAAGTCCTATGTTATACAGTATATAACTTCGGTCATAGGGATCAATTTCTAGTCGCATAGCTTCATAATAATTCTGTAAAGCTTCCGCATAATTCCCTTCGGATTGAGCTGACATCCGTTACGGTCGTCATTCAATTCACAGAATCTCCGTTACAGAACCGTACATGAGATTTTCATCTCATACGGCTCCTCCCTTATGTGCATAATGATAAAATTATAAATAAGATGAAAATCTTCTCATTATGAACTAAGTAGGGCTAGTGTTTTTACAAGAAATCTCTAGCCAACCTTCCTGCAAGAGATCTTTTCTTAACATTAAACGTATTGTTACTAGAGAGAAAAGATAACTCCAACAATTTCTTTGTTCTCAACGCTTCCCAATGTCCAGGAATTAGTCACTTCAACAGCCTTCGATGGTTATACGGGTATCCAAAATACAAACGAGATGGATGTTTGTTGTCCCAACCATTCTTTTAGTCCCAAGCTTGCGAAAGAAGGGGATAATTTTTTTTATATATAATTAAAATAACAAAGTTTTTCTGTTGTTAATTTCTAGGTGTAGTGCTTCTTCCCCTCTGCTACCTATTGGTTAGGATTGACCCGTAATACCGAACCTATAGGTATAACCTTTCGCTCAATACTAGAATCGAGAATTGAAACATAGCATCTGAGGCTGCATTAATCGAGGATACACGACAGAAGGAATTGTTCTATTTCCAAACTTTACCTTCTACAAGCGTAGATTTTTTCTTTTTTTCCCGATCACGAATCATGTGTATTTCTCGTAAAACCGAGAGTCAAAAAAAAGTCAAATCGCACCATCTCTGTAATAAGTAAATGCCTCTTTTTCTCCTGAAGTTGTTGGAATTATTCGTAATAAGATATTGGCTACAATCGAAAAGGTTTTATCAATAAAATTTCCATTTATCCGCGATCTAGACATAGGTAGCAATCCATTCTATCATTGTTCTCATTACTTCTCGGGGGAAAATGATCCCACAAGGAAAAGAATTTTACAGTACGAAATAACATAAAAACAGATTCATTATCATTAAAAAATATGGCCCAATATTAAAATTTTCGAATTGTTCTTTTTTACATTACAGGAACAGGAATTGGTTGATAAGAATTCAGAAAAAAATATTGGGAACCGCATTGGATTCCATCTTACTGGAATAGTCTATCAACGAAAGAAACTATTCTTATTTGATTGAAGTTACAGCTTAGAAAAACCTAAGTTGATTGAATTATGATACAAAGAAAAAAAGGATCGAATCGAGTAATCATTGTATGACGAAAACGGGCCCATTTTTTTTGTGTACTTAGCGGATATCACTAGACAATCAACTATAAAAAAATTGTTTATCAATTTGTATTTTTAATAGATAGATGGGATAAGGATTTTTGATAAGGATTTTTGTTGATAAC